GACATTCTGAGAAGGGGTCTGCTATCATGATAAAAATTCGTGGTCAAATTAACATGATAAGTAATAATCCATTTTTATGATAAAAGTAAATGGGCATGATTATACAAGTGGGGTCTTATTTCATGATAAATGTAGGTGGGCGGAATTAGCATGATAAGCTAAGATCAGTTTAGGTCTTTAATGAAATAATAAGGATGTTTGGTTGATGACGAACGTTTAGATTAAAAAATTTTACAATAAGTTAACGTAGAGAGTTTGTGGTGAACGTTGGGGGTTTGATGACGAACGTTTAGATTAAAAAATTTTACAATAAGTTAACGTAGAGAGTTTGGGGTGAACGTTGGGGGTTTGATGACGAACGTTTAGATTAAAAAATTTTACAATAAATTAACGTAGAGAGTTTGTGGTGAACGTTGGGGGTTTGATGACGAACGTTTAGATTAAAAAATTTTACAATAAATTAACGTAGAGAGTTTGTGGTGAACGTTGGGGGTTTGATGACGAACGTTTAGATTAAAAAATTTTACAATAACTTAACGTAGAGAGTTTGTGGTGAACGTTGGGGGTTTGATGACGAACGTTTAGATTAAAAAATTTTACAATAAATTAACGTAGAGAGTTTGTGGTGAACGTTGGGGGTTTGATGACGAACGTTTAGATTAAAAAATTTTACAATAAATTAACGTAGAGAGTTTGTGGTATCTTGACGACGAACTTTAGATTTTTTAGGCAGTTTACTGGGGAAATCCGTAGGGGCCAATTTGTGAAAAATCGACGTTTGTTAAAATTTGCGAAATTTTCTGATTTTCAGAAATTTAACGTTTTTTTGAATGGGGAAATGTAGGGGACTCGTTCGTCTCGAACGATCGGATTTTAGGGGGGAAGGGGGGTTAACTTCTATAACCTAGAAGAAATCGTGATCAGGAACGAACAAGAGGGGGTCGAGACTCATCCTATGCTCATGAAATAATTTATTGCAATGCTTATGTTCTTGTCTTTCCAACATGATACATGCGTTCTTGATACAGGCTATTAGGACCACCCTAGAGATAATACGTCGAAGTGCACTGTGAAATGAGCGTGAAGCGAAAAAAAAAAAAAAGGAGCCAATTGCCCCTGTGGAGAGCGTGCCTGGCATGGTGGTTTCTTGAGGGATGGTTACTAAATGACAGTTGCCTGACAAAGTGCAGCTTTCAGCTAGTGTGATTAATCGGTACTATGGCCCTGAAACAGGAAGCACATGCAAGAAATAAATCACAGTGTGAGCGGATAACAATTAATATCCCTGACCTATCATGCGACCGGAAGGCGGCCATTAGACAACACTTTTGGTGGTTTCTTGCTACATTAATTTATTGTGAACGTTAATTTGATGAATCAATAATATGTAAGCCCGTTTAATCAAGATAAGGGGATAAACCAAGGAAATACCTTTATTTCACTAATTTGTAATTTGTATAAGGATGGGTAATGTAATTTATTATGAATGATAGTGATGTGTTAGGGTGGCAATACAAGTAATGTTGATTATACATAATAATGTATTAATATACTACAGAATGTATTGAAAAGCTATCTATAGCTTTCGAAAAATTTATGGGTAAGAACATACTATGAATTGGTACATAGTGGATGAAAGTTGCGCCGGGTGGGGGCGCGGTGGGGTATTAGTATACAAAGTTGTGTCAGGGGGTAGTTAAATTAAGAATATTAGCTTTGGGAGCTAAAGGTGGGAGTTAAAATCTCCTCTCTCTGAGCACTAGGGAGGAATCTAACCTCAGACCTCCGGATTACAAAACCGGCGCTCTGAAACTGAGCTACTAGGGCAAGCTCATTTAAGGGCTTTATTTTCCACTCAGCCCGCAAGGGGTGAAAGGATAAGCAGGAGGAGGAAGTAGAGGAAGGATGCAATTTGGCCGATGATAATGAAGGGGTGTTCTACAGGTATTCCACCGATTCAGGTTAGAATAATGACGTTGGCAACGAAGGCCCAGAATAAAAGTTGGGTTAAGGGTCGGAATGTAAGGCCTCGTTGTTTAGAGGTGTGGAGGAATGGGACTAGAATAAGAACTAGGATGGAGGCCAGGAGAGCTAGTACTCCGCCAAGTTTATTTGGAATGGAGCGTAAAATGGCGTATGCGAAGAGGAAATACCACTCAGGCTTGATGTGGGGTGGTGTAACCAGGGGGTTGGCGGGGATAAAATTGTCGGGGTCCCCTAGGAGGTTGGGAGTGAAGAGGGCAAGGGATGTGAGGGCTACCAGCATCACAACAAAGCCGAGGAGGTCTTTATAGATGAAGTAGGGGTGGAAGGAGATTTTGTCTGCGTCTGAGTTGATCCCTACAGGGTTGTTTGAGCCGGTTTCGTGGAGAAAAAGGAGGTGGATTAGTGTAGCAGCCAAAATAACGAAGGGGAACAGAAAGTGGAAGGCAAAGAAGCGAGTAAGCGTGGCGTTGTCGACGGAGAAACCTCCCCAGATTCATTGTACGAGGGTGTTTCCGACGTATGGGACTGCTGAAAGGAGGTTAGTAATTACTGTTGCACCTCAGAAGGACATTTGTCCTCAGGGAAGTACGTAGCCTACGAAAGCGGTTACTATCACTAGGAGAAGTAGTACTACGCCTACATTTCAGGTTGCCTTGTAGAGGTAGGATCCGTAGTATAGTCCTCGTGCAATGTGCATGTAGATGCAGATAAAAAAGAAGGAGGCACCGTTAGCGTGTATATTACGGATAAGTCAGCCGTAGTTTACATCACGGCAGATGTGGGTGACTGAGGAAAAGGCTGTGGCAATATCGGAGGTATAATGTATTGCTAAAAATAGGCCTGTGAGGATCTGTGTAATTAGACAAAGTCCAAGAAGAGAGCCAAAGTTTCATCAGGCTGAGATATTAGAGGGGGCTGGGAGGTCGACTAGGGCGTCGTTTGCAATTTTTAGTAGGGGGTGGGTTTTTCGGAGGGCCATTAGAGTTCCTGTAGTTGAGTCACAACGGTGGTTTTTCAAGTCATTGGTCCTGGTTAAAATCCGGGCAGGAATTATGACCTATTTTATGTCTTTGTTTTTATTTGGTTTAGTGGTTGGGTTAATTGCAGTTGCTTCTAATCCTGCGCCGTATTTTGCAGCGCTGGGGTTGGTCTTGACAGCGGGGTTTGGCTGTGGGTTGTTAGTGGCGCAAGGGGGTTCTTTCTTGTCTTTAGTGCTGTTTTTAATTTATCTGGGGGGAATGCTTGTAGTATTTGCTTATTCGGCAGCCTTGGCTGCTGAGCCGTTTCCTGCATCTTGGGGAGATCGGTCGGTTCTAGGTTATGTGACGTTTTATTTAGGAGGGGTGTTGTTAAGCGCTGGGTGATTCGGGGGAGATTGATACGGGGTGTCTTGGGTAGCGGTGGATGAGTTTAAAGAGTTTGTCGTGTTGCGGGGAGATGTAGGAGGGGTGGCTCTAATGTACTCGTTTGGGGGAGGAATGCTTGTGATTTGTGCGTGAGTTTTACTTCTTGCACTGCTGGTTGTTTTAGAGTTGACGCGGGGGCTTAGTCGTGGTACGCTTCGGGCAGTTTAATAGAAGATAATTAAAGTTGTAAGGGCCAGGGTTAGGAGGAAGAGTGTCAAATAGGTTTTGATTATACCCTGTTGAATGTTACTTGTAGCGGAGGCTAAAGGTGCTAGGATAGTTGCGGTTGCTTTGGGGCCTGTTTTTTCTAATCATGTTTGATCTACTATTTGACTTGCGATTGATTGGCCAAGAACTAGGTTAAGCTTAGGGGTTAGGCGGTGAATGATCATTGGGAAGTAGCCTAGCATGTTAGAGAAGTTGTGTGCGGGAAGTCAGGGTGTTGTTTTAAACTGTTTTCCGGTTAGGGAAGCTAGCTCCAGGGCCGTAAGAAGGCCTAAAATGGTAACAATCAGGGCGGAGAGCTTAAGGAGGGGGGGTATAGTTATAACGGGGGTTTTCAGAGGGAGGAAGTTGGAGGTGAGTAACAGGCCTGCAATGATGCTACCTCAGGCTAGTCGTTTGATGGGGTTAATTACCATGGGGTTATTTTCGTTGATGGGGGATAGGGGGAGGAATCGGGGATGGCCTATGGAAACAAAGTAGACTACTCGGAGGCTATAGATAGCTGTGAAAGAGGTGGCTAGGAGTGTAAGGGTAAGGGCTCAGGCGTTTAGGTAGGATGTGTTGAGGGCTTCAATGATGGCATCTTTAGAGAAGAAGCCTGCCAGGAAGGGGGTGCCTGTGAGGGCTAGGCTACCAATGGTGAAGCAAGAGGAGGTGAAGGGGGCTAGGTGTTGGAGCCCTCCCATTTTGCGGATGTCTTGTTCGTCATTGAGGCTGTGAATGATGGAGCCGGAGCATAAAAATAGCATCGCTTTAAAGAAGGCGTGGGTGCAGATGTGAAGGAATGCGAGTTGGGGTTGGTTAAGGCCGATCGTGACCATTATTAGGCCGAGTTGGCTAGAGGTGGAAAAGGCTACGATTTTTTTAATGTCGTTTTGGGTAAGTGCGCAGGTAGCTGTAAAGAGGGTGGTTAGGGCTCCTAGGCAGAGGCAGGTTGTTAGAGCAGTTTGGTTGTTTTCTATTAGGGGGCTTAGTCGGATAAGGAGGAAAATTCCTGCGACTACTATAGTACTTGAGTGGAGAAGGGCTGAAACGGGGGTGGGACCTTCTATAGCTGAGGGGAGTCAGGGGTGGAGGCCGAATTGTGCTGATTTCCCTGTGGCTGCAAGAATTAATCCTATAAGGGGGAGGGTTAGATCTTGACCTTTAGAGGCGGCGAACATTTGTTGTATTTCTCAGGAGTTTAAGTTGGTGGCTAATCAGGCCATACTTAAAATAAGTCCGATGTCTCCGACTCGGTTGTAGATTACTGCTTGGAGGGCGGCAGTGTTAGCATCTGCTCGTCCAAATCACCACCCGATTAGGAGGAATGATATGATTCCGACGCCTTCTCATCCAATAAAGAGTTGGAACATGTTGTTAGCGGTAACTAAGATAATTATAGCGACTAGAAAGAGGAGGAGGTACTTGAAAAAGCGGTTCATATTGGGGTCAGAGTGCATATATCAAGATGCAAATTCTAGAATAGATCAGGTGACATAAAGAGCGATGGGGGTAAAGATAACGGAGTAGTGGTCAAATTTGAAGCTGAGATTGATGTCGAAGGTTTGTGTGTTTATTCAGCTTCAGTTGGTGACAATAGTTTCGGCTCCTTCGTTTAGAAAAATAAACAGGGGGAGAAGGCTAATGAAAAATGCTAATTTTACTGCTGTTGCAACGTGTGAAACTGCCCAGTTTTCTTGGCGGGGGGAGGGGGCGAGTGTGGTGAGTAGGGGGTAGATTAGCAGGGAGAAAATTAGGAGGAGGGAAGTACCTATTATAAGGGTGGTAGGGTGCATAGCTTCTGCTTGGATTTGCACCAAGAGTTTTTGGTTCCTAAGACCAACGGATAGACTGTTATCCTTCAGAAGCTCGAGTGGGCCACGGAGTCTAACCGTGGGGATAAGGGATTAGCAGTCATTATTGCCAACGGGCCCCTCTCGGTGGACAAGGGGGTTTTAACCCCTGTTTTTAGAATCACAATCTAATGTTTTTGTTAAACTATGTCTACAGAAGCATCAGCCTCAGATTAGCTCGGGTTTTAGAATTAGAAGGATGAGGGGGAGGAGGTGAAGGACAATAAGCAGGTGTTCACGGGTGTGGGAGGGGTCTAGGGCAAGCATGTGTTGGGGGACGGGGCCTCGTTGGGTTATTAGGAAGAGGTAGAGGGAGTAACCTGCAGTAATTAGGGTGCCGGCACCGGTCAAGATGAGGGTTCAGTAGGACCAGTTAAATAGTGAGGAAATAATTATTAATTCTCCTATGAGGTTGGGGAGGGGGGGAAGGGCGAGGTTGGCTAAATTAGCAATGAATCATCAGGTTGCCATAAGGGGGAGAACTATTTGTATGCCTCGTGCGAGGAGTATGGTTCGGCTATGAGTTCGTTCGTAGCTGGTGTTAGCCAAGCAGAATAAGGCTGAGGATGCGAGGCCGTGGGCGATCATTAAAATTAGGGCGCCGGTAAATCCTCAGGGGGTTTGAATTAAGATTCCCCCTGCAACAAGGCCCATGTGGCTGACGGAGGAATAAGCGATTAAGGACTTGAGATCTGTTTGGCGGAGGCAAATAGAACCGGTTATAATAATTCCTCAGAGGGCCAAGACAATAAAAGGGTAGGCAAGCTCTTTAGAGAGGGGGTCTAGAACCAACATTATTCGTATTATGCCGTATCCACCCAGCTTTAGGAGAACTGCAGCAAGGACCATAGATCCAGCTACTGGTGCTTCTACGTGGGCTTTAGGGAGTCAGAGATGGACCCCGTAAAGAGGTATTTTAACCAGGAAAGCGAGAAGACAGGCGGCTCATCATAATTTGTCACCTCAGGCAGTTAAGTTTAAGGGGTTTGAGTACTGGAGGGTAAGTATTGAGAGAGTGCCTGTGTCGTTTTGGAGGAGGAGGAGGGCTACGAGAAGGGGGAGAGAGCCTGCCAGTGTATAAAATAAGAAGTATGTACCTGCGTTCAGGCGCTCTGTTTGGTTACCTCAGCGGGTGATAATAAAGAGTGTAGGGACGAGTGTGGCTTCAAACATGACGTAAAACATAATGATTTCCGTGGCGCCGAAGGCTAGGATAAGAAAGACTTGGAGGGAGGCTAGTAAGGAGAGGTAGGTTCGTTGTCGGTTCTCAGGCTCTGGGGAGATATGATTACGGCTGGCGAGGATCATAAGGGGAAGAAGTCAGCATGTGAGGACTAGGAGAGGGGTTGACAAGGGGTCTGTACCTAGGTAGGGGTTTAGGGAGGATCACCCGGTCTCTGCTGAGTTCTTTAGTCAGCAGAGACTAATTAGGGCAATAAGAAGGGTTTGGGTTAGTGTAATAGTTCATATTCATTTTTTGTGGGCGAGTCAGATTGTTGGAAAGAGCATAAGTGTTGGCAGGAGGATTTTTAGCATTGTAGGAGGTTTAGGCTTTGGAGGTGATCTGTCCCGTGGGTTCGGGCGGTTGCAACTAGAAGTGCTAGGCCGGCGCTAGCTTCACAGGCTGAAAAAGCAAGTAGAAGCATGGGTGCTGCGGAATAACCGGTTGCCCCCAGTTGAAGGGTTCAGAGGGAGAGCGCAATAAAAAGGGATAGCATCATTCCTTCAAGGCAGAGGAGTGCAGATAAAAGGTGGGTTCGATGGAATGCAAGTCCCATGAGGCCTAGTATAAAAGCTGATGAGAAGGCAAAGTGGGTGGGAGTCATAAGGCAATTGTGGATTTAAACCACGATCTTTTGAGCCGAAATCAAATGTCTTGTCTTGGACTAATTACCTATTCAGCTCACTCTAGGCCGCCTTGTGTTCACTCATAGGCTAGGCCGAGGGTAAGAAGGGTTAAGACAGCTGTTGTTCAATAAAATGTGTGGGTGGGGGTGTCAAGTTGATCCCCTCATGGGAGGGGGAGGAGGAGTGCAATTTCTAGATCAAATAAGAGGAACAAAATAGCGACTAGGAAGAATCGGAGGGAGAATGGAAGACGTGCTGACCCGAGGGGATCAAAGCCGCATTCGTAGGGTGAAAGTTTTTCGGTGTCGGGGTTAATTTGGGGGAGTCAAAAGGACACTAAGGCTAGGACGGAAGAAAGGGCCAGGGCGATCAAAAGTACTGTTGAGACCAGGTTCATTATCTCTCCCTGGGGTTCAACCAGGTCTGTGTGATTGGAAGTCACAGGTACTAGCTTTTATACTAGAAAGATTATGAGCCTCATCAGTAGATGGAGATGTAAAGGAACAGTCAGACAACATCTACGAAGTGTCAGTATCATGCGGCTGCTTCAAACCCGAAGTGGTGTTGGGATGTAAAGTGGTACTGAATCTGTCGTAGAAGGCATACGGCTAAGAAGGTAGAGCCAATAATTACGTGAAGTCCGTGGAAGCCGGTTGCGACAAAGAAAGTTGAGCCGTAGACTCCATCAGCGATTGTAAAGGGGGCTTCGTAGTATTCCATGCCTTGTAGGAAGGTGAAGTAGAAGCCTAGGAGGATTGTGAGGGCTAGAGATTGAATTGCCTGTTTTCGTTCACCTTCCATAATGCTGTGATGGGCCCATGTAACGGTTACACCGGAGGCGAGAAGTACGGCGGTGTTTAAGAGAGGGACTTCAAAGGGGTCAAGAGCGGTGATGCCCGTTGGCGGTCAGCATCCCCCTAGTTCCGGGGTGGGGGCAAGACTGGCGTGGTAGAAAGCTCAGAAGAATCCAAGGAAGAAAAAGACTTCTGAGGTAATGAAGAGAACTATTCCGTATCGGAGGCCTTTTTGGACGGGGGGTGTGTGGTGTCCTTGAAATGTTCCTTCTCGGACGATGTCTCGTCATCATTGATATATCGTTAAGATAAGAAGCATCATCCCGAGGGTCATGAGCGTCGTGGAGTTATAGTGGAATCAGGTTGCAAGGCCAGAAGTTATTAGGAGGGCAGCGATAGCACCTGTTAGGGGTCAAGGGCTTGGATCTACTATATGGTATGCATGAGCTTGGTGGGCCATTAAACGTTTTCCTGTAGGTAAAGGCTTAGGAGAAGAACAAAGACGTAGGCCTGAATCATGGCAACAGCGACTTCTAGTAGGGTTAATAAGAATAGGACGATCCCCGTAAGAATTGCTACTGTTGGCATAAGAGGGAGGAGGACGAAGGCAGCTGTTGCGATGAGTTGCATAAGAAGGTGACCTGCTGTGAGGTTGGCGGTAAGCCGGACCCCAAGGGCAAGGGGTCGAATAAAAAGACTGATGGTTTCGATGATAATCAGAATTGGAATCAGAGGGGTAGGGGTGCCTTCGGGAAGAAGATGGGCGAGGGCGTGTGTCGGAGCGTTACGAAGCCCAATTAGGACTGTGCCGAGTCAGAGGGGAACGGCCAGTCCGAGGTTAAGGGAGAGTTGTGTGGTAGGGGTATAGGTGTAGGGTAGAAGGCCAAGCATGTTAAGGGTTATTAAGTAAACCATTAAGGAGGTGAGTAGGGCTGCTCATTTGTGTCCGCCTACATTTAGGGGGAGGAGAAGTTGTTGTGTGAAGCGGTTAAGGAATCAGTTTTGGAGTGCTAAGAGGCGGCTGTCACGTCAGCGTGAAGACGGAAGGGGGAAGAGGATTCAGGGAAGTGTTATTGCGAGAGCAATGAGGGGAATTCCTAGAAGTGAGGGGCTTGCAAATTGGTCAAAGAAGTTTAGTATCATGGTCAGGATCAAGAGGAGTGGATGGGTTTTTCTACGCTTTGTGCTGCAGGGTCGTGCGGGAAGACGTGATTGACCACTTTAGGGGGAATAACGATTAGGAAGACTAGTCAGGAGAATACCAGAATGGCGAACCAAGGGCTTGGGTTTAGTTGAGGCATGTCACCGTGGGTGGTTAGGAGCCACCAATCTTTAGCTTAAAAGGCTAACGCTTTACCCTAAATTTAGCTTCACGGCGAGGCGTCTTCGAGTATTAGGGAAGATCATGTCTCAAAATGTTCAAGAGGAACTGCTTCAACAACAATAGGCATGAAGCTGTGGTTTGCTCCGCAGATCTCAGAGCACTGACCATAGAACACTCCTGGGCGGGAGGTAATAAAAGCTGTTTGATTTAGTCGTCCAGGGACTGCGTCCATTTTAACCCCAAGGGCTGGGACAGCTCAAGAGTGGAGTACATCTTCTGCGGAGACTAAAATGCGGATAGGGGATTCAACAGGTACGACCATTCGGTGGTCGGCCTCTAGGAGGCGGAAGTGGCCAGGTGCTAGGTCTTGTGTCGGGATTATATACGAGTCAAATCCTAGGTCCTCGTAATCTGTGTATTCGTAGCTTCAGTATCATTGATGGCCCATGGCTTTAATTGTAAGGTGGGGGTCACTGATCTCGTCTATTAGGTAGAGGATGCGAAGGGAGGGGAGAGCGATTAGGATAAGAATTACGGCGGGGAGGATGGTTCAAATAATTTCGATTTCTTGGGAGTCTAGAATATACTTGTCTGTAAGGGTTGTGGAGACTATAGCTACTAAAATATAAAGGACAAATGCGCTAATGAGAATAACAATTATCAGGGCATGGTCGTGGAAGTGGAGCAGTTCTTCTATAACAGGTGAGGCCGCGTCTTGGAATCCGAGTTGTGAGGGATGTGCCATTAAGCTTAATGCTTGAAACACGTGGGGTTTCAACCCACATTTCTGCCTTGACAAGGCAGTGTAATTTGCGCGTTCTACTAGTGTCTCATTAAGAAAGTGGCAGAATGGTTATGCGAATGGCTTGAAACCATTATACGGGGGTTCGATTCCCTCCTTTCTCGTTTAGGCGACTTTTACTTGAACAAATGCAGGTTCTTCAAAGGTGTGGTAGGGTGGCGGGCAGCCGTGAAGTCATTCTACGTTTGTTGATGTCATGTCTACGTGGGCCACTTCTCGTTTGGAAGCAAATGCTTCTCACACAATAAACAGGAACATGATTACGGCAATAAGAGAAATCATAGAGCCGATTGAAGAGACTGTATTCCATAGTGTGTAGGCATCAGGATAGTCTGAGTACCGTCGGGGCATACCTGCGAGCCCAAGGAAGTGTTGGGGGAAGAAGGTTACGTTCACTCCTACAAATATAACTGAGAAGTGAATTTTTGTTCATGTACTGTGCAGGGTGTAGCCAGAAAATAGGGGGAATCAGTGGACAAACCCGGCCATAATAGCAAAGACAGCTCCTATTGAAAGTACATAGTGGAAATGGGCTACGACGTAGTATGTGTCGTGTAATACAATGTCTAGGGATGAATTTGAAAGAACGATCCCTGTTAGGCCTCCTACTGTGAACAGGAAGATAAAGCCTAGGGCCCATAGCATGGGTGTATCCCATTTAATGGTGCCTCCATGGAGGGTGGCAAGTCAGCTGAATACTTTTACCCCTGTAGGAATTGCGATAATTATTGTGGCGGATGTAAAGTAGGCACGTGTGTCTACGTCCATTCCGACTGTAAACATGTGATGTGCTCAGACAATGAAACCTAGAAGTCCGATTGCTATCATTGCTCAGACCATGCCCATGTAGCCGAAGGGTTCTTTTTTACCTGAGTAGTAGGCAACAATGTGGGAGATCATTCCGAAGCCGGGAAGAATTAAGATGTAGACTTCTGGGTGGCCAAAGAATCAGAAGAGGTGTTGGTAAAGAATTGGATCCCCCCCGCCGGCTGGGTCAAAGAAGGTTGTGTTTAGGTTTCGATCTGTAAGGAGCATAGTGATGCCTGCCGCTAGGACGGGGAGGGAGAGTAGGAGAAGGACTGCGGTAATTAGAACGGCTCAAACAAACAGGGGAGTTTGGTATTGGGTGATGGCCGGGGGTTTCATGTTAATAATTGTTGTGATGAAGTTAATAGCCCCCAGGATAGAAGAAATACCCGCCAAATGGAGAGAGAAGATGGTCAGGTCAACGGAGGCTCCGGCGTGGGCTAAGTTGCTAGCTAGAGGAGGGTAGACTGTTCACCCTGTTCCGGCCCCAGCTTCAACAGCTGAAGAGGAGAGGAGGAGGAGGAAGGATGGAGGAAGTAGCCAGAAGCTCATGTTGTTCATTCGCGGAAAGGCTATGTCAGGGGCCCCAATTATCAAGGGGATAAGTCAGTTTCCGAACCCGCCGATTATAACGGGCATTACTATGAAGAAGATTATTACGAAGGCGTGGGCGGTTACGATTACGTTATAGATTTGGTCATCTCCCAGGAGGGCTCCGGGTTGGCTTAGCTCGGCTCGGATGAGGAGACTTAAGGCTGTGCCTACTATTCCGGCTCAGGCACCAAATAGTAGATAGAGGGTGCCAATATCTTTGTGGTTAGTTGAAAAGAGTCAGCGTGTGGTTATCACAGGTAGGGTGGCTGAGGGTTAAGCGGTGGATTGTAGCTCCACAAACAGAGGTTCAAGTCCTCTCCGTACCAAGTTCCGCAGTTTTAGAAACGTCAGATTGCAAACCTGAAATTGTAGGCTAACGCCTGCCGGGGCTTTTTCCCGCTTTGTCTCGGCTAACAGCGGGAAAAAGTAGAAAGATGCTCGCTGGTTAGGGCACTTAGCTGTTAACTAAGACTTTGTAGGATCGAGGCCTTCCTTTCTAGAAAGGCCTTAGCTTAATTAAAGTGTCTGTTTTGCATACAGAAGATGTGGGATAAAGTCCCGCAGGTCTTATAGAGACTGAGAGACTTTCACTCTCGCTTAGGGCTTTGAAGGCCCTTGGTCTTAATACTAACCTAAGTCTCTAAAGTTATGGGGTAAGAAGAGCAAGGGCTGTGGGGGCGAGGGGGAGTAGTGCGAGGCTTATCATTATTAATAGTGAGAGGGGGAGGGTCAGCTGGAAGGTGGTAAGGCGTCAGGGGGTGGGGGCAATGAGTGTATTTGGGGAGATGGTTAGGGTTATTGCGTAGCATAATCGGAGGTAGAAGTATAGGCTGAGGAGGGCTGAGAGGGCTGCGATAGTGGCAGTGAGGGGGAGACCTTGCTTAGTTAATTCTTGTAAGATGAATCATTTTGGTATAAAGCCTGAGAGAGGGGGCAAGCCCCCTAAGGAGAGAAGAGAGAGGGGAACAAGAGCTGTGAGGGCGGGGACTTTAGATCAAGAGGTGGCGAGAGAGTTAATATTGGTTGCGTTGTTAAGTTTGAAGGTGAGGAATGTTGCGGATGTCATGGTGATGTAGAGGAGAAGTGACAGAAGTGTGAGGGTGGGGGCGAATTGTAAAACTAGAATTATCCATCCTAAGTGGGCAATAGAGGAGTAGGCAAGGATTTTGCGGAGCTGGGTTTGGTTTAAGCCGCCTCAACCCCCAACAAGGGTGGATAAAAGGCCTAGGAAGATTAGGAGGGAGGGGTTAGCAGAGGATAGCTGTAGGATGAGGGCAAAAGGGGCAAGCTTTTGCCAGGTTGAAAGGAGGAGGCCGGTTGTTAGGTCTAGGCCTTGAAGGACCTCTGGGAGTCAGAAGTGCACAGGGGCGAGTCCGATTTTTAATGCTAAGGCAAGAATGGCTAGGGTAGTTGCAAGGGGGTGGGTTAGCTGTTGGATGTCTCATTCTCCTGTAAGCCAGGCGTTGGTGGTGCTTGCAAAAAGAATTAGGGCAGCAGCTGTTGCTTGAGTGAGGAAGTATTTAGTGGCGGCTTCTACTGCCCGGGGGTGGTGGTGTTGCGTCATTAGTGGAATAATGGCTAGGGTATTGATTTCAAGGCCTATTCAGGCAAGGAGCCAGTGAGAGCTGGCGAATGTAATGGTTGTCCCTAGTCCGAGGCTAAAGAGAAGGGTACACAGGATGTATGGGCTCATTAGCAGGAAAAGGATTTTAACCGATATTGTTGGGGTATGAACCCAAAAGCTTGTTTAGCTGATCTTGCTAGGAAGTGGTGTAGTGGAAGCACTAAGAGTTTTGATCTCTTAAGTTTGGGTTCGAGTCCCTACTTTCTATAGGAATCGGGGGGACTTGAACCCCCATGTATCACTCTATCAAAGTGGTCCTTAGCATTCGGGCACGGTTCCGGGCATACTTAAAGTTGAGGGGGGAGGCTTGCGAGGGCAATAGGAAGGGCCAGGTGTCAGATCACTAGGGCCAAAGTAATAGGTAAGAAGTTTTTTCAGACTAGGTGTATAAGCTGGTCGTAGCGGAATCGGGGGTATGATGCACGGACTCAGAGGAATACCACTGAAAGAAGGGCGGCCTTAGTTATTAGGTTAATTGCTGTGAGTTCAGGGAAGGTGGGGATGTGGGAGGCCCCAAGAAAGAGGATTGTTGAGAGGGTATTTATGAGGAGAATGTTGGCGTACTCTGCGAGGAAAAATAGGGCGAAGGGACCCCCGGCGTACTCAACATTAAAGCCTGAGACGAGCTCTGACTCTCCTTCTGTGAGATCAAAGGGGGCGCGGTTAGTCTCGGCAAGTGTTGAAATGTATCATATGGCAGCGAGAGGCCATGCTGGGACCACCAGTCAGATGCTCTCTTGGGCAGTATTGAAGGTTTGGAGGGTAAAACCGCCTGTAAGAAGGATGATGCTTAACAGGATTAGGCCGAGGCTTACTTCATATGAGATGGTTTGGGCTACGGCTCGGAGAGCACCAATTAGGGCGTATTTGGAGTTTGAGGCTCATCCTGACCCCAGGATTGAGTAAACGGCTAGGCTGGAGAGGGCCAGGACAAATAGAATTCCTAGATTTAAGTCTGTGACGGGGTATGGAATTGGCATAGGGGCCCATAGGGTGAGGGCTAGTGTGAGGGCTAGCATAGGGGTGGCTAGAAATAGGAAGGGGGAGGAGGTAGAGGGGCGGACAGGTTCTTTGATAAATAATTTAACCCCATCGGCGATTGGTTGAAGAAGACCATAGGGGCCTACAATGTTTGGGCCTTTACGAAGTTGTATATACCCTAGAACTTTTCGTTCTAGAAGGGTAAGGAAGGCGACTGCCAGGAGGACAGGGACAATGTAGGTGAGGGGGTTTAGGATGTAGACAACAAGGGTCGTGATCATAGTCGGAAAGAGCTTTGAGTCTCTTGGGGCGGTACAAAGGCCGTAACATTAGGTTGTTTTCCCGACTGTGGTTTTATATGTTTAGGAAGGGGAGGACTTGAACCTCCGTAGAAAGGACTTAGGTCTTTAGCATTTACCGAGCTCTGCCACCTTCCTTTTCAGTTGCTCTCACTGTGGTGGTATGTCGGCCCTTTTGTTTGTTTTAGTTGTTTTCTTCAGGTGGGGGTAGGGCGTGTTGATAATAATGGGCCCTTTCTTCTCGGTCCTTTCGTACTAGAGAAGAGCAAATCATAGATAGAAACTGACCTGGATTACTCCGGTCTGAACTCAGATCACGTAGGACTGTTAATCGTTGAACAAACGAACCCTTAATAGCGGCTGCACCATTAGGATGTCCTGATCCAACATCGAGGTCGTAAACCCCCTCGTCGATATGGGCTCTGGGAGGGGATTGCGCTGTTATCCCTAGGGTAACTCGGTTCGTTGATCGGCCGGTGGGCCGGATCATTTGGGTCAGAGGTTCTGATGCTTTGAGTGGTAGGCTCTCGGCTATAAAAGTGGTGGTTTTTGGTCCTCATGGGGGATTTTCTTTTCCCCACGGTCGCCCCAACCAAAGACATAAGACGGGGTCCGGCCAAGGGGATCAGCTTTATTGTGCTAAGCTGTTTTAAAGGGGTCGTCTGATTGTCTAAAGCTCCATAGGGTCTTCTCGTCTTATGAGATCAGCCCCGCTTCTGCACGGGAAGATCAATTTCATTGACTGGATAGGGGAGACAGCTAAGCCCTCGTTATGCCATTCATACAGGTCCTCATTTAAAGGACAAGTGATTGCGCTACCTTCGCACGGTCAAAATACCGCGGCCGTTAAACTTTATGGGTCACAGGGCAGGCGGGACCTCTTATTCTTTTGCTTGCAAGAGGCGATGTTTTTGGTAAACAGGCGAGGCTTGTGTTTGCCGAGTTCCTTCCCTGATCTTTTAGTCTTTCCTGGTGAAGCACTCCTGTGTGGGGTTAACGGTGTTTAGTTGAGTGTCCTTCTTGTTCAGTTATTAGGTTTAAGTTCAATGCCCTCTTGTTTCTGGGGCCGTTAAATATCGGTGGGGAGTCCAATCCGGTTTACACATGTGCTAGGAGAGGGTCGTTCCCTCTTATTACTCATTTAAGCATGGTCTCTTTCATGGGTGCATGAAGTGGCCTAGTAGGTGTAGGGGTATAAGAGTGTGGTATCAAAATCAGAGGATTAAATTCTTTGTATAAGCTTTAACGCTTTTTGTTTAGATGGCTGCTTTTAGGCCCACTAGAAGAACTATTCCTTGTTTAAATATGATCTTTAGCCTCCTAAAAAAGTTGTATCTTTGTTCAAAGAAGCTGGACCTTCTTTGACTAACGCCTCTGCCTGGCCCGGGGCCGAGAGTGCTGTTAGCAATCGGGGCGGGGAGGGTCGGAGGGCTGAACTTCTATTCATTTCCTAGGCAACCAGCTATAACTAGGCTCGGTAGGTCTGTCACCTCTACTCGGAGTTCTTCCCACTCTTTTGCCACAGAGACGGGTTGGCCCTTTAATAGGCTGTCTCGGAGTAGCTCGTCTAGTTTCGGGGTAAAAAACTAAAGGGCGCTTTGCTTTAGTGTACTGGCTCAATCATGATGCAAAAGGTACGAGGGTTAATCTCTGCTTTTTGGGGCTTAAAAGGGTTATTTCATTTCTTTTTCAGCTTTCCCTTGCGGTACTTTATCTGTAGCTCCTTGTGAGTTCCTTTTCCGTCGCCCGTACTTAGGAAGAAAAATGGTTTGTTTGGTCTATTAGGGGTATAAAAGTATTTATAGTGGGGTATTAGTTTAGTTGGGTGGGCTAGCTGTTAGGCTCAGGGCGACCCGAGTTGCACGGGCGACTTCTCAGTGTAAGGGAGATGCTTTGACTATCTTAGCTACACCCTGGTTTGTCCAAGTGCACCTTCCGGTACACTTACCATGTTACGACTTGCCTCCCCTTTATTTATTTCTTTTTTAAAATTACTAGAAGTGTAAAATTTTGGGGAGAGTGACGGGCGGTGTGTGCGCGCTTCAGAGCCAGCTTCAGAAGAACGCTCGTTTTTTCTTCTTACTGCTAAATCCGCCTTCAGGTATTTGTTTCATTTTACCTTTCGTGTTCTCTGGAGTAGAGAATGTAGCCCATTTCTTCCCACCTCATACGCTACACCTCGACCTGACGTTTGGGGCTGTGCCCGTTTTGCTTACTATGAGGCCTTCAAAGGGTAAGCTGACGACGGCGGTATATAGGCGGGGCTGGCCAGGGGTGGTGAGGTTGAACGGGGGTTATCGGTTCTAGAACAGGCTCCTCTAGGTGGGTCTGAGGCACCGCCAAGTCCTTTGGGTTTGAAGCTGATGCTTGTAGTCCCCGGGCGGATAGCGGGTGTATAACACTATCAAAGTTTACGGCTATGCATAGTGGGGTATCTAATCCCAGTTTGGTCCATAGCTGTGGTGGGTTCAGGAAAATTAAAGTCACTTTCGTGGCGGAGTATCCGGCCCCCGGGCGCGTATAACAGTTTGGGGGGTGTTTAACTTTAGTTTAGGTCGTTCCGTAACCACTCTTTACGCCGACGTCTGTCAGCTTGGGCCCCTCGTATAACCGCGGTGGCTGGCACGAGGTTGACCGGCCCTATTAACCTTAACTAAGTCAAGTTTTCACTCATTGCTTAATATTTATCACTGCTGAACTCCCTTGGGGGTGTGGCTGAGCAAGGCGTCTTGGGCTACGGGGGTGTGCCTGATACCAGCTCCTCGTTTCCGGACGGGAAATTGAGGGCATTCTCACAGGGGTGCGGAGACTTGCATGTGTAAGTTTGGCTAAAGATGACAGTAAAGCCAGGACCAAGCTTTTATGCTCACGAGACTTATCAGGGTCCATCTTTACATCTTCAGTGTAATATTCTAGTTAAACTACATGGGCGCTTGTTGGGGGTAATTAGGGCGGAGTCTAA